ACTTGAACCTGCTTGGATCACATCTAGACAAATCGAAGCAGGTCGACGAGCAATGACACGAAATGCACGCCGTGGTGGAAAAATATGGGTCCGTATATTTCCAGACAAACCAGTTACAGTAAGACCTGCTGAAACACGTATGGGTTCGGGGAAAGGATCCCCTGAATATTGGGTAGCTGTTGTTAAACCGGGGCGAATACTATATGAAATGGGTGGAGTAACCGAAAATATAGCTAGAAGGGCTATTTTAATAGCAGCATCTAAAATGCCTATACGAACTCAATTTATTATTTCGGGATAAAAATGTAGAACCGACAGAGATGAATCTTAGGGATAAAACAAAAACGCAGGTTTCTTTTTTTGGACAAACAATATTTCTTTTATTTTCTTCATCCTTTGCATTGGAAGAATAAACAAAAAATTTGATATGATTCAACCTCAGACCCATTTAAATGTAGCGGATAACAGCGGGGCTCGAGAATTGATGTGTATTCGAATCATAGGAGCTAGTAATCGTCGATATGCTCATATTGGTGACGTTATTGTTGCTGTGATTAAAGAAGCAGTACCAAATATGCCCCTAGAAAAATCAGAAGTAGTGAGAGCTGTAATTGTTCGTACCTGTAAAGAACTAAAACGTGACAGCGGTATGATAATACGATATGATGACAATGCTGCAGTTGTGATTGATCAAGAAGGAAATCCAAAAGGAACTCGAATTTTTGGGGCAATCCCCCGTGAATTGAGAAAATTGAATTTTACTAAAATAGTTTCATTAGCTCCCGAGGTATTATAAAATAAAATGAGATCGTGATATCTTTGGGGTATTTGAAAGAAATAGATTAAGAACTAGATTAATTCGTAGATTGTGTCTCACGCATATACCTTGCAAAATTCCTATTCATAAATCAATAAAAAAAAAAGAAAAACATGTTGATTATATCCAATTTTGAGACACCAATAATTTTAGTTCATCATGGGTAGAGACACTATTGCTGAGATAATAACCTCTATACGAAATGCTGATATGGATAGAAAAAGAGTTGTTCGCATAGCATCTACTAATATTACCGAAAATATTGTTAAAATACTTTTCCGAGAGGGTTTTATCGAAAACGTCAGAAAACATCGAGAAAAAAACAAATATTTTTTGGTTTTAACCCTTCGACATAGAAGGAATGGGAAAAGACCCTATAGAAATTTTTTAAATTTAAAACGGATCAGTAGACCCGGTTTACGAATCTATTCTAACTCTCAACGAATTCCTAGAATTTTAGGTGGGATGGGAATTGTAATTCTTTCTACTTCTCGGGGTATAATGACAGACCGGGAGGCTCGACTAGAACGAATCGGTGGAGAAATTTTGTGTTATATATGGTAATCCATTTAATATCCAAATGGGATCCGAAACCTCTTCCTATTTGTAAAAAAAAAAAGAAAGGGGGTGAGTTGTCTAATATCGTCTTTCCTCCATTAATTGATACTTCAGGGGGGCTTTACCTGAAATGAAAGAACAAAAATGGATTCATGAAGGTTTAATTACTGAATCGCTTCCCAATGGCATGTTCCGAGTTCGGTTAGATAATGAAGATCTGATTCTAGGTTACGTTTCAGGAAAGATCCGACGTAGTTTTATACGGATACTGCCAGGAGATAAAGTCAAAATTGAAGTAAGTCGTTATGATTCAACCAGAGGACGTATAATTTATCGACTCCGAAACAAGGATTCGAAAGATTAGGTCATTTTTATTCGATACGATTCGAGATGCAAAATTTCAAGAAACTTATTTTCTACCAAAAAAGAATTAAGATAAGGAATGACAAATATGAAAATAAGAGCTTCCGTTCGAAAAATTTGTGAAAAATGTCGACTAATCCGTAGGCGGGGGCGCATTATAGTAATTTGTTCCAACCCGAGACATAAACAAAGACAAGGATAATCAGACCCGCTAAAGGGCTCAATGTACAAATAAGAAATCTGTTTTGACATAAAATGGATATATCCATATATTTCTGACTCATATTTATGAGATGATACAATATGGCAAAAGCTATACCGAGAACTGGTTCACGTAGGAATGTACGTATTGGTTCACGTAAGAGTGCACGTAGAATACCAAAGGGAGTTATTCATGTTCAAGCAAGTTTCAATAATACCATAGTCACAGTTACAGATGTGCGGGGGCGGGTGGTTTCCTGGTCCTCGGCCGGTACTTGTGGATTCAAGGGTACGAGAAGAGGGACACCCTTTGCCGCTCAAACTGCTGCAGCAAATGCTATTCGTACAGTAGTTGATCAAGGTATGCAACGAGCAGAAGTCATGATAAAAGGTCCCGGTCTCGGAAGAGACGCAGCATTACGAGCTATTCGTAGAAGTGGTATACTATTAACTTTCGTACGGGATGTAACCCCTATGCCACATAATGGCTGTAGACCTCCGAAAAAAAGACGTGTGTAGAAAGTGAAGAAATTTCAATAGAAACAAGAGAAATAAATAATT